TTCTCATAATGAATAGAGAGCGGGTAGCGGGAATCGAACCCGCATCGTTAGCTTGGAAGGCTATGGGTTATAGTCGACGTCAATTCATTATTTTTAACGTCTCTAATTCAAAACCGAACATGAAACTTTTATTTCATTCGGCTCCTTTATGGAAGATGGCTGGCTTCCATAATCTAAGCCATAAACGAACTAAAAGAAGTTGCTTCATAAGATCTATGTCCGCTTTTCTGTCTGAATGTATACCAAACAAATTGCTTTCTAGATGATCCCTCTAGAAGACGAGGGGTATTTTGAAAAGTCCTTCTAGTTACTTCGTTCTCTATTTCTCCTTGCGTGAATCTTGAGGAAAGAAATTTTTGTTTCCACCCGAGCTGAAATAAAATGTCGATAACTTTAGTAAACCAAAGTCGTCCTTTATTAGCTATTGTGCTTCAACCTCTTCAAATGAAAAAATTGAAGATCTAGTTACGATTAGAAGTACACTTTTGTATCTTCCTCCATGGATTCTTTACTTAATACTCATTCAATTGTTAAGTCTTGATACAGCGCAAAAAAATTATGCTTCGCGATTCCCTACTCCAATGTGAAAATTGATAATGGACTTTTGGGTACAAATCACGAAAATGTATATGATTCCTCAAATCGCTTATTGAGAGGTAAAGGATTCAATCCTTTCTAAGAAATAAAGTTTTTAATCGGAACGGAATATGAATAAAACCTAAAGACCCCTTAACTATTTCAGTTGTTAATAGAACGAATCACACTTTTACCACTAAACTATACCCGCTACATTGTGATTATTGTATATGAATGGACCATTTGTCGAACAAGAACATTACTCTATGTAATAATATAATAAATAAAGATAGGATTAAGGACAAAATCCTAAATGAAATTGGAAATGAGAGTGCTCGGGTCTTTTCCTGGAGAAACTTAATGAGATAAGAAAAGGAGGGCCTTTTGACCTTGAAAAAATGTGTGTTCTTGAGGGGTTATTTAGTAGAAGACCTGCCCCAAAAGAACTATATAGCATAACAAGAAATGGCCTGGCTAGGTACCGACCCGGCCAGGTGGGGGAATCAAATAAAGGACGGACCCTTCGGATCGGATGAAATAAAATTCAAAGGGTACTCTTTAACGTACCAACTTCACTCTTTTTTTTTTTTCTATTTTTGAAATACTTTTTCTTTACTTCAGGGGTAACATAGTCATTATCCTTTGTTAATTGGGAGAGATGGCTGAGTGGACTAAAGCGGCTGATTGCTAATCCGTTGTACGACTTCTTCGTACCGAGGGTTCGAATCCCTCTCTTTCCGTTTCTTCCGACGGCTTAATATTTTCTTTCGACTTCAAATTCAAAAAAAAAAAATCTTGAGACCCCCTTTTTTTTTTTATTTTATCTTTTATCATAGTTCACTATCTGTAATAGAGAAACTCATAAGAAAATGAATAAATCAAACAACAAGAAATCCTTTTTTTTTTTATTCCTCACGCCCTGGATTACGCCCTGGATCATTCGATAGGAATCCAAAGATAAAGAGAGAAACAAAAAATATCACTACTGTGTAAACGAAGAGTTTAAGAGTAAGCATTATACAATCTCCAGGATAAGATCCTATTTTTTGGAAAAGGAGAATAGATTATCTATTTTTATACCCCATATTCTAGGTTTGACACCAAACCAATAGATGAAGTGGTTTAGAGATAAATCAAAAAAGAAAAAACCTAATATCTTTTCGGTATCCAAATTCTCTGTCATATCTACAGTTACTGTGGGGGGATTTACTAGTTTCTTGTTCACTGGAAGGTGAAGAAGGGCAAAACGAGGAAATGAGATGATTCAGATTCATCGCGCCTATTCAAGAATTTCCATGTTTGAATCGAGGGTTCATATCATAATGTAAGAGATCCGATCTTTTTTCAATTGTTAGTTTTTTTTTTTTATTGATTAAATCATGAATCTTTGTAGGACAGTATTAAATAAAGATCTCATCGAAAACTTACAGCAGCTTGCCAAACAAAGGCTAAGAGAAAAAAGAGCACAGGGATGACTGGCATAAAATCTACGATTGGATTAAGAAAAGCGTAAGACTCGGGTAACTTAGCAAAGAAAAAACTACTCGAATGAAGGACAGAATTAAGACAGCTACAGATAAAACTAAAGATATTAAGCATAACAAACATTTCATTCTTTCATTCTTGGAGATAATTGTATTTGATTGAGTTTTGAGTTATTGATTAAGGGATAAACGGGGAAAATGAACAAAAGAATCCTGCTTTTTTTACGTACTCAATCAAAAACCCCTCAATTCTCGCACGAAAATAGAAGGAAGCATACTTTCATACAATATCTTAATTGAATTCTATCTAATGATCAATAAATTCAGTGGAATTCTCTAACTAGTTGTGTGAAATCCTAGTACCAATCTAACGGATTCCATAGAGGTTTTTATTGATTGTGATTTGACAATTCATTAAAATTATTCAATAATATTAAATTGATTGAAAAAAAAAAGAAACAACTCTAGAAGTTGTGGATGTGGGATGGATGTGGGGCGTGGCCGAGTGGTAAGGCGCCGGGTCTTGTTCCCGGAATATCGAAGGTTCGAAACCTTTCGTCCCAGCACATCCCACACTTTTCTTTCTTCTAGTTACTAGTTCGAAGAAAGAGAACTTTTTCCTCTGTGCCTATAAAGGATGGAATCCGTATGTGGTCAATGTGTAGTGGGGCGTGGCCAAGTGGTAAGGCAACGGGTTTTGATCTCGTTATTCGAAGGTTCGAATCCTTCCGCTCCAAGGTATTCTATACCTTATGTAGAATACCAATTAGTAATTGATAAAAGTCAATATCAATTACTATACTTTCGATTCAGCCAATGACTATTCATGATTCCATATTGAATCAATTCCAGACGGGTTCTAAAGGAAAGCAGTTTTATGGTGAAACTTCGTTTAAAACGATGCGGTCGGAAGCAACGTGCGACTTGAAGGACATGATGAACTATGGATTCTTAACACCCATCATTTTCTTTATTTTTTGAAGATTCTAGTTCGAGTATAGAAGGTGCTCTGAACTCGACATACAAAATTTGTTTTTTATTTCCACTTTCCACGAACCCTTTTTTCGTTTTCGTGAACGTGTAAGTAATTAATTAAATAGGATACAATGGAGCTCGAGAAGAAATGATTGAGTCATTTCTCAGAGGTAGGGATCTATGGCTCACAGCAATTAATAGACGAACTTCGTGACTCTTATTTCTTATTTAATAAGAAAGAAATGGAAACAATCCAATTCCAGCAAGAGGTTTAAGTGTATCGAATCGAGGGGAATCAACCATTCGTATGATTCTTTAAAGAGAAAGAAATCACAAAAGGGATGTTGCTACCCTTTTGGTATGATTACGGATCACCGAAGTAATGTTTAAGCCTAACGATTCAAAAAAAAAAGTTAAAATATCATGTAACAAGAAAACGCCATTTTCAATTGTCTCAACAATTTCATTTTCATAAAAAAAGGAAAATTGATTCTAAACGAGACAAAAAGGGAGTTAAAGAGAGCTCAATAAATGAATGAACCTTAGGACCTTTTCACTCTTTCTTTGGGTAAGAATGATCCAACAACCTGAGCTATAAAAAAAATGATTTTTTGATGAATTGGGGTTCTCACTTGATTTTCGAATCGATAGATCACCCTTCGAATCATTCTTTCTCGAGCCGTACGAGGAGAAAACCTCCCTTACGTTTCTAAGGGGGGCTGTAGTCATCTACAGCTATCCCAATGGGCCATCTATCGAATCGTTGCAATTGATGTTCGATCCCGAAGAGATGGAAGGGCTCTTTGTAAAGTGGGTCTTTACGACCCGATCAATAATCAAACTTCTTTAAATCTTCCTGCTATTTTTCATTTCATTGAAAAAGGAGCTGAGCCTACGAGAACCGTTTATAATATCTTAAAGAAAGCAAAAATTTTTCAAGAACTTTCAGGATTTTTTTTTAATCCGAATCCTCTTTTTTTGTTCTACGAACAAGGAAGCTATAAGTAATGCAACTATAAATCTCATGGAGAGTTCGATCCTGGCTCAGGATGAACGCTGGCGGCATGCTTAACACATGCAAGTCGGACGGGAAGTGGTGTTTCCAGTGGCGGATGAGTAGGGCAGAGGCCTACTATTTCTTCATCTAGGATCTGACTTAATACTTAATATAATAACCCCCAAAAAAATAGAAAATATAGGAGGTAAAATCAATATGATTCTAGATGATTCTAGTCATTTTTTATGCGGTGCAGCAAGCCCGCATTAGTTTGGATCACAAGTTGAAACCGTATCTAGGATACGACTTATTACTTAATATAATATATATTAATATTAACCAAAAAAAAAATCTAAAATATAGGAGGTAGAATCAAAATGATTCTAGTCATTTTTTATGTGGTGCAGCAAGCCCGCATTAGTTTGGATCACAAGTTGAAACCGTATAAAGAGGTTATTTTGATTATACTTATTATAATCAAAATGATAATTCGAATTTGGTACTTCTATATAAAAAGGTTTATAGAATTGATTTTCAAGTATTTTCTTAATATAGAAGCTTGGAAAATATTTCTCGGTTGGAAGTACCTTTTACTGGTTTGGAGGCTATTTGAAAAATCGATATTCAACCTATCTATGTGGGTGGCGATCTCCCAGTATCTTTCGAAAAAAGAAAATTGGGTAGAAATACTCATAATTTGTAATTTGTGTCGATCGAATTATCCAACTATATCTATATCTGGATAAGCATTATTCGATCGAGTATAAGTACGTGCTCTGTTTTGGAGGTGTAATAATGATGAAGTGGTTTAATCTGCTAAGTCCTTGGTATTACCCACAACCGCAGAACGTGACTTATGTTTCGAACAAAACGACAGATAGAGCCGGCAACACTACCCTCGAGGTCATACACTATGACCAAAGGGGGAACATGACTGTGGAATTGGAAAAATACGACCGAAGGGGGAACAGGATCCTATATGATAGGAAAAGAAAAAAAACCAAACCTTGGTGGAAACGAATTTTTTAATTCGTTCAAAAACTAGCTACGTGTGCACTGCACGTAGCTAGTGTCAATACAGCACTAGTCCTTTTTTTTTTTCACTTTGATTTCTTTTTGATTTTGTCTAGCGTAGACTGTCTCTTGGCCCGTAGGTCCTGACACAAGGTTAGAATTCTAGCTCTTCCAGAGTGGTATCTCACTGACGGCTTGGCCCCCCGGAAGGGGGCCTTCTTCGCCCTCCACCTAAGCTGCGCAGGAAAGGCCTAAAGCCAATCCCAGGGAACAGTAAAGCTTCATAGGGTCTTTCTGTCCAGGTGCTTGTCAACGTTCATTTTATATTGACAATAGTGTATTGAATAAATAGAATTTCATTATGGTAATTTTCAATTAAGTAAATCTATTTCTCTCCGAATTCTAATTCTAGATGGGGTTTGCAATCTCTTTATTTTTATTATGATTCATCTATACATCTATACACTCGGGTTGCTAACTCAACGGTAGAGTACTCGGCTTTTAAGTGCGACTAGAATCTTTTACACATTTGGATGAAGCAACGAATTCATCCATACCATTGGTAGAGTTTGTAAGACCACGACTGATCCTGAAAGAGAAGAGAACGAATGGAAAAAACAGCATGTCGTATTAACGAATTAAGGAAGAACTCTAAGAGCACTTCATTCTTAATCCTTACCGGATCAATACAAAGTATTCTTTGAATTCTTATATTATATTTCAATATGGGTCGAGTGAATAAATGGATAGAGCCGCAAGGATCCAATTATAGAATATAGAAAACAAAAAGCAACGAGCTTCTCTTCTTAATTCGAATGATTTCCCGATCTAATTAGACGTTAGAAATATATTAGTACCTGATTCGGGAAAAGGTTCTCCCATAACCATAAAAATAAGTGGATTCTCCATTTCTTTATTTCTTTTTTTTTTGAATCCTAATTATTAACTATCTCCACTCTTATTGAGTGGAGACGAATGTGTAGAAGAAACGGTATATTGATAAATAGAAGATAAATAGAATCAATTCTAAAATCAAAAGAGCGATCGGGTTGCAAAAATAAAGGATTTCTTATTATTTCAATATCCTAATTAAAGAACACAAACCTATTGGTTGGATGAAAAAAAAAGAGAATCCCTTGATAAGCTTATCTATCTTCAGGGTAGATATCATTTTCTGACTATCTACCTTGTTTTGACTGTATCGCACTATGTATCATTTGATAGTCCAAGAAACCCTCGGTCTTTGGTTCAAATCTCATTTTCAATGGAAGAATTACAAGGATATTTCCAAATAGATAGATCTCGACGACAAGACTTCTTATATCCACTTCTATTTCAGGAGTCTATTTATGCGCTTGCTCATGATCATGGTTTAAATAGATCGATTCTTTCTGAACCTCTCGAAAATTTAGGTTATGACAATAAATCCAGTTCACTAATTTCAAAACGTTTAATTACTCGAATGTATCAACAGAAGCATTTGATTCTCTTTGATAATGATTTTAACCAAAATACATTTCGTGATCAGAATCAGAAGAAGCATTTTTATTCTAAAATGATATCAGAGGGTTTTTCACTCATTGTGGAAATTCCATTCCCTCTGCGATTAGTACCTTCCCTAGAAGCGAAAGAAATAGCAAAATCTCATAATTTACGATCAATTCATTCAACATTTCCCTTTTTAGAGGATAAATTATCACATTTAAATAATGCCTTAGATATACTAATACCCTACCCCATCCATTTGGAACTCTTGATTCAAACCCTTCGCTATTGGATACAGGATACCCCCGCTTTGCATTTATTACGATTCTTTCTCTACGAGTCTCAGAATTCGAATAATCTGATTACTCAAAAAAAAATCGATATTTCGCATTTTTCAAATCAGAATCAAAGATTTTTCTTGTTCCTATATAATATTCATATATATGAATGCGAATCCATATTTGTTTTTCTCCGTAAACAATCTGTTCATTTACGATCAAGATCGTATAGAGCCCTTCTTGAGCGAACACATTTTTATCGAAAAATAGACAAGTTTTTCTTCATTTTTCATAAAAATTTTCAGACCACCTTATGGTTGTTCAAGGATCCTTTCATGAATTATGTCAGATATCAAGGAAAAGCCATTCTGGCTTCAAAAGGAACACCTCTTCTGATAAAAAAATGGAAGTATTACCTTGTCAATTTTTGTCAAGGTTATTTTGACTTGTGGCCTCAACCAGATAGAATTCAAATAAACCAATTCTCCAAGCACTCCCTCGATTTTCTGGGCCATCTTTCAAGTTTACGGCTAAAGCCTTGTGTGGTAAGGAGTCAAATGTTAGAAAATTCATTTATTATAGATGTTTCTATTAATAAGTTTGATACTATAGTCCCCACAATTCCTTTGATAGGAGCATTGGCTAAAGCGAAATTTTGTAACGTATCGGGGCATCCTATTAGTAAGCCGGC